ACGCAACGATGACTCTTTTCAACTAATCATAAAGACATTGGCACATTATACTTTATTTTCGGAGCTTGAGCTGGGATAGTAGGAACATCTCTCAGAATTTTAATTCGAGTAGAACTAGGACAACCAGGAACAATTATTGGAAATGACCAAATTTATAATGTAATCGTCACAGCCCATGCATTCGTCATAATTTTCTTTATAGTTATACCAATTATAATTGGTGGGTTTGGTAATTGACTTGTACCCTTAATATTAGGTGCACCAGATATAGCTTTTCCACGGATAAATAATATAAGATTTTGACTTCTTCCACCCGCCCTAACACTTTTATTATCTAGAGGGATAGTAGAAAGAGGTGTAGGTACAGGATGAACTGTATACCCCCCTCTCTCAAGAGGAATTGCCCATGCAGGAGCCTCTGTAGACCTAGGAATCTTTTCACTGCATTTAGCAGGAGTATCTTCTATCTTAGGAGCAATTAACTTTATTACTACAGTAATAAATATACGATCAACTGGTATAACAATAGACCGTATACCACTGTTTGTCTGATCAGTATTTTTAACTGCTATTTTACTTTTACTCTCTCTTCCTGTATTAGCAGGAGCAATTACGATACTCCTAACAGACCGAAATTTAAATACCTCTTTTTTCGACCCTGTAGGAGGAGGAGACCCGATTCTCTATCAACATTTATTCTGATTTTTCGGCCACCCAGAAGTTTATATTCTTATCTTACCAGCTTTCGGAATTATTTCTCACATTGTAAGACAAGAATCAGGGAAAAAAGAATCCTTTGGCACTTTAGGAATAATTTATGCTATGATAGCAATCGGAATCTTAGGTTTTATTGTATGAGCCCATCATATATTTACTGTGGGAATAGACGTAGATACTCGAGCCTATTTCACTTCAGCAACTATAATCATTGCTGTCCCTACAGGAATTAAAATTTTCAGATGAATAGCAACTCTTCATGGTACCCAATTCACTTACAGTCCTTCCCTTATATGAGCTCTAGGATTTATTTTTTTATTTACTATGGGAGGCTTAACAGGAGTAGTTTTAGCCAACTCTTCGATTGACACAATCTTACATGATACCTACTATGTAGTAGCACATTTCCATTACGTTCTCTCAATAGGAGCAGTATTTGGAATTTTCGCAGGAATTGCTCACTGATTTCCCTTATTTACAGGAATATCTCTAAATCCCCGTTGACTTAAAATTCACTTTGCCACTATATTTGTAGGAGTAAATTTAACATTCTTCCCTCAACATTTCTTAGGCCTTAATGGAATGCCACGACGATATTCTGATTACCCAGATGCCTACACCACATGAAATGTAGTATCATCCCTAGGGTCTTCAATCTCCCTTATCGCCGTTTTAGGATTTGTAATACTAATTTGAGAAGGATTTTCAGCCGAACGTCCAGTTCTATTCTCTTTATTTTTACCTACTTCAATTGAGTGACAGCACAATTATCCACCCGCAGACCACAGGTTTTTAGAAATTCCTCTTATTACTAAATAATCTAAAATGGCAGATCATTGCATAGGATTTAAGCTCCTAATAGGAAATATAATTTCTTTTAGAAACAAATGGCAACATGATCTTCTCTAAACTTCCAAGATGCCGCCTCGCCCCTTATAGAACAACTTATCTTTTTCCACGACCATGCAATATTGGTCTTAATTCTTATTACAACACTTGTTGGATTTATACTTGCATCCCTTTTCTTTAACTCTCTTACAAATCGATTTCTTCTGGAGCACCAAAATATTGAAACAGCATGAACAATTCTACCAGCAATTATTTTAATTTTTATTGCTCTACCTTCACTTCGCCTTCTTTATTTATTAGACGAAGTAAACAACCCGAGAGTTACCCTCAAAGCAATCGGACACCAATGATATTGAAGATACGAATACTCAGATTTTACTCAAGTAGAATTTGATTCTTATATAATCCCGTCAGCAGATCTTAAAGACTCAGAATTTCGCCTTCTTGACGTAGATAATCGAACAATTTTGCCCATAAATACCCAAATCCGAGTTCTAGTTAGAGCCACAGATGTAATTCACTCTTGAACAGTTCCTTCTCTAGGAGTTAAAGTAGATGCCATCCCCGGACGTTTAAACCAAATTAGCTTTCAAATAAACCGGCCAGGATTATTCTATGGACAATGCTCAGAAATTTGTGGGGCTAACCACAGTTTTATACCAATTGTAGTAGAAAGAACTTCCACGGAATCATTTTTAAATTGAACTTTCTCTTCAAGTGAAAATTCATTAGGTGACTGAATATAAGTGTAAGTCTTTTAAACTTATTATAGCAGCTCAACCTGCTCCTAGTGATTAAAATTAGTTAAATCATAACATAGACTTGTCAAGCCTAAATTATTATAAAATTAATATTTTAAAATCCCACAAATAGCCCCCTTACTATGACTTAACCTATATGTTTTCTTTATCTTAATCTTTATCTCCTTTATTATTTTAAACTATTTTATCAAATTACCACCAAAAACTAGAGCTTCTAGCAAACCGGCTCAGGTAACTTCTATTTTATGAAAATGATAATGAATTTATTTTCAAGATTTGACCCTATTTCAAGAGTAATTAGATTATCTTTAAATTGAACGTCCTCAGTGTTAGCCTTCTTATTTATCCCCTACCTGTATTGAGCAATACCTTCACGTTCCTCACTTCTATGATCTAATTTAATTTTAAATATCCACAAAGAATTTAAAATTCTATTAGGTCCTAATAGACAAGGAGGGTCTATCGTATTTATCTCTTTATTTGGACTTATTATGTTTAATAATTTATTAGGCCTCTCACCCTATGTATTTACAGCAACTAGACATTTAGCTATGACACTCTCTCTATCACTTCCCCTATGAATATCTTTTATACTATTTGGATGAATTAATCACACTAAACATATATTTGCCCACTTAGTGCCTCTAGGCACTCCTAGTCTACTTACCCCACTTATAGTTCTAATTGAAACTGTTAGAAATCTGATTCGACCAGGAACTTTAGCAATTCGGTTAGCTGCTAACATAATTGCAGGCCACCTTCTTCTCACCCTACTAGGGAATACAGGAAACCAACTGTCCAAATCGCTTCTCAGAATTTTAATTCTGTCACAAATCCTTCTTCTATTATTAGAATCAGCTGTTGCTGTTATTCAATCTTATGTATTTGCCGCTCTAAGAACTCTCTACGCAGGAGAAGTTAACTAATGAAAAAACACGGACATCACGCATACCACCTAGTTGATATTAGACCATGACCTATTACGGGATCTATTAGTGCCCTTATACTAACAACAGGATTAGTAAAATGATTTCATCAATTTAACATAAATCTTCTTATTTTAGGGTTAGTGGCAACTGCTCTTACCATAATTCAATGATGACGAGATATTGTCCGAGAAGGGACATATCAAGGACTCCACACCTCCAAAGTTGTTAATGGGCTGCGATGAGGTATAATCCTATTTATTGCATCAGAAGTTCTATTTTTTTTCTCATTTTTTTGAGCTTTTTTCCATAGAAGACTCTCCCCTTCAGTAGAGCTAGGCACATGCTGACCACCAGCAGGGATTAAAACATTCAATCCATTTCAAATTCCACTTTTAAATACAGCAATCCTTTTAGCCTCAGGGGCAACAGTAACATGAGCCCATCACGCTCTTCTCAGATCAAACTTTACCCAAACTATTCAAAGTCTATCACTAACGGTAACATTAGGGGTTTACTTCACACTTCTCCAAACTTTAGAATATTACGAAGCTCCATTCACTATTGCAGACTCAGTCTACGGATCTACATTTTTTGTAGCCACAGGCTTTCATGGACTACATGTAATTATTGGTTCGGGATTTCTAATAGTATCACTTTACCGAGTCTATATGTGCCACTTTTCAAGTAAACACCACTTTGGATTTGAAGCAGCCGCCTGATATTGACATTTCGTTGACGTAGTTTGATTATTCCTATATATTTCAATCTACTGATGAGGAAGATAATATTATTTACTTAGTATAATAAGTACAATTGACTTCCAATCAATTAGACTGGTACTTCCAGAGTAAATAATTTTAATTTTATTCACAAGAATCACAGTAACTTTATTATTAGCCACAGTTATCATAATACTATCTTCTATTCTGGCCAAAAAGGTTATTTCGGACCGAGAAAAAAGATCTCCGTTTGAGTGTGGATTTGATCCTAAAAATTCAGCCCGGCTTCCGTTTTCCTTACGCTTCTTCTTAATTGCTATTATTTTTCTAATCTTTGATGTAGAAATTACACTTCTTCTCCCTATCTCCACCATTTTAACAATAGCTCCTACTAAAACATTATTTAAAATGAGTTTATTTTTTTTAACTATTCTTCTATTAGGACTCTACCATGAATGAAATCAAGGAGCTCTTGACTGATCAGAATAAGATATAAGATTGTAGTCAACAATGACATTTGATTTGCACTCAAAAAGTGCTATTTTAGCCTTTCTTGGTTAGAAAGCGAACTATTGCACCTAGTTTCGACCTAGACTTTGGTAATTTACCTCTAATCATTAGTTAAAACCAAAATAGAGGTACTTCACTGTTAATGAAACCATTGAACACAAGTTCTAACTAGAAATAACTAGTATGAAGAAGAAGCTTCTAACTTCACCCTTAAGCGGTTAAACTCCGTTTTTATTTCTGTTATTATAGTGTAATAAACACGCTACTTTTTCACGGTAGAATTAAAGAATTTTCTTTTAAAAACACCCAAAGACAGAAATGTCATCTTTACAGCTTCAATGTAACACTTTTCTTAAGCTATTTAAGTTAAATTATTAATAACAAACACAAAATTCAGATTAATAATAAAGTTAAATAAACTTTTACACTATTTTCCTGAAGAACCTGTATATACTTAGACATCTCTCTTATTCCCTTATAAACACCCTGACCACCCCAATATTCAGACCAACCGCTATCACCTAAGTGATAATATGAAGCACCACTTTTTAAACCCCAAACACTTACTCCTCTAACAGATAAGAAAGGTAAAAATCATATTGACCCACCAAAGACAGTATATTTATAAGCGCGCAAAGATAATACCTTATATTTTATTAATATATTTAATATATAACCAACTAAACCCCCAACAACTCTCACACCCAAAGCCATGAGCTTAAATAATAAACTTATACAAATTATATAAGGAGTAGAAAATATTAATCAAGAAACAGCAGCACCACCTAAAATAGCCCCAAACCTAAGACCTACCATAGGATTTACTATCAATATATCTTCATCACTAACAGAAGATAAACTAAATAAATTTCAAGATCCCCTTAAAGTATAATATACCAAACGAAATCTATAACAAACAGTTAGTCCAGTAGATAATACATATAATCAAAAACAAACTTCTCTTAAAGGGCTTATAAATGCCACCTCTAAAATTAAATCCTTTGAATAAAACCCTGCTATGTAAGGAAATCCACATAAAGATAAACTAGCCAAGTTTATACAAGTAACTCTCATAGGCATATAATTAACTAAGCCCCCCATACTTCGAATATCTTGGTAATCTCCAGCACTGTGAATAATAGAACCTGCACATATAAAAAGTAAAGCTTTAAATAAGGCATGACATAATAAGTGAAAAAAGGCCAATATATGACCCCCTATTCTTAAAATCCTTATTATTACCCCTAATTGCCTTAATGTAGATAAAGCAATAATTTTCTTTAAATCTGTCTCAAAATTTGCCCCCAGACCTGATATAAATATAGTCAAACACCCCAGTAGTAATAAATAAACTCTAAAGCCAGAATTTATTAACCCAGGACTAAACCGAATCAACAAATAAACCCCCGCTGTAACTAAGGTAGAGGAATGAACCAACGCAGAAACAGGAGTAGGAGCTGCTATAGCAGCAGGAAGTCATGCTGAAAAGGGAATCTGTGCTCTCTTAGTTATAGCAGCAAAAATAATAAAAATTCCCAATAACAAAGGTCACAAATCAGACTTTTCAGCATAAATAATAAAATTTCACCTGCCCAAATCTACTATAAAAGCAATACTTAATAAAATTGCAACATCCCCGATACGATTAGACAATGCAGTTAATATTCCAGCCCCAGCTGACTTTTCATTCTGATAATAAATAACTAAAACATAAGAAACCAGACCTAAGCCATCCCACCCCAATAAAATCCTAATTAAATTAGGGCTTAAAATTATAAATAACATCGATGTTACAAATCCTAGCACTAAATACATAAAACGATTAATATTATAATCAGCAGCCATATAGCCGCCCCTATAATATAAAACTATAGAAGAAATAAAACAAACGAAAGATAGAAATATTAAAGATATTCAATCAATAATCAAAGCTATTTCGATACTCACACTATTAATACACACTAACTCTCACTCTAAAAAATAACTACAACTAGAATTTAAAATTCTCAAAGAAAAAAATAAACTCAAAACTGAAATTACTAACAAAAAAACTATTCTACTTAAATTTATATTAATTTTTAACGACACTGCTCAAGATATATAAATATATTTTTGGCCCCACAAACCAACGTTTTTCTTAAACTACTTGAGCTACTTAATAAAACAATAAACAAGCGCCTAAAATTATAACATTTAAAGGCAGCCAATGAAACATTAAAACTCAATACTCCCGCACCTTACCAGAACAACAAGAAAATAAAGATCTAAAATAATTTCCATGCTGCCTTATAGAAAACATGTATAAAGTATATGCTGCCCTTAAAAAAGACATAAAACCAACTATAAAAATAGACAAAACAGACCATGAAACAACCCTAATAATCAGATTAATTTCTCCTAATAAATTCAATGTAGGGGGAGCAGCCATATTACCAGCTCTTAGTAAAAATCACCATAAACTTAATGTAGGCATCAAATTTAATATACCTTTTCTTACAAACAAACTTCGGCTACCTAATCGCTCATAAGATATATTTGCTAAACAAAAAAGCCCCGAAGAACATAAACCATGACCTACTAAAACAGCAATAGCCCCTGAAACTCCTCACCACCTAAATAATATTAAACCACATAGAACCAACCTTATATGGGCAACAGAAGAATAAGCAATTAATGCTTTTAAGTCTACTTGACTCAAACATAAAAACCCTATAATAACCCCCCCTACTAAACCTAATCTCAGTCAAAACCAATTTATTTTCAATCCAGTTAAAATAAATAAAGGGCAAACCCGAATTAAACCATACCCTCCCAACTTCAGAAGAACTCCAGCCAAAATCATTGACCCAGCCACAGGAGCTTCTACATGAGCTTTAGGTAACCACAAATGCACCAAATAAACGGGTAACTTAACTATAAAAGCCAAAACTCTACAGAGATACCAGATTAGCTGTACAGCTCCATCAAAATTAGGGATTAAACTTAAATTAAAAATTAGAGACCCACCTAACCTATACAAACTTAAAAAAGAAATTATTAATGGTAAAGACCCGAATAAAGTATAAAACAATATATAAACTCCAGCCTGCAAGCGCTCAGGCTGATACCCCCACCCTAAAATTAAAATTATAGTGGGAATTAAAGAACTCTCAAAACATACATAAAATATTATATAATCTAAACAAGAAAAAGTTAAAATTAAAGCCAATAACAAAAAAATATTAACTATTAAAAATAAGTGCTCGAATATATTCTTATCTTTTACCTTTTGACTTGCTCCCAAAACTAAAGCTATAATTCAAAATCTTAATAAAATTAAAATATACCTAACCCTGTCTAAACCTAAACCTAAACCTAAAGAGAAAAAACTAAAATCAGTTAAATAATAAAGGCCAAAAACAAAACTTAATATAAATAGACTTAATTGAACAACCACTCACCTGTGTAAAGACAAATTTATCAATAAGACAGCCAAAATAAACTTTAACACCTTAAAATATTCAAACTTGTATAGATATCACTACCATGTCTTCGAACAACTCCAACTAATAAAGCTAAACCTAAAGCACCCTCGCAGGCAGCCAAAGTTAAAAAAAACAGTAAAAAATATGAATCCCCACCTAATCTCCTAATCAATTGAATCATTAATCAAAAAATTCTTACCATAATAAACTCCAAACTTAACAACATATTAAGCAAGTGCTTACGTTTGGCAACGAAAGCTACTAATCCACAACTCACTCTAAACAATGACATACAATATCAAAACCTAAAAATTATCATTAGTAATAAATCAGAAAAAAGGACCCCCTATCACTAATCCCCAAAATTAGCATTTTATTTAAACTATTTTCTGTATTAAGTTACTTAATTTTTAATTAAAAGGTTTCAGTAGTTTAATAAAAACGTTGGTCTTGTAAATCAAAATTGAATTTTTATTCCTGAAGCTCGGGTACTAATTCAGAGTTAAGCCCCGAATTTACCTACTCTTACTATCATCTTTTACCTTAATTTCTATGTCCCTATGTTTTATATTCCTGATACACCCACTAGCATGTGGTATAACCTTAATTCTACAAACTGTATTAATCTGTATCTCAGCAGGACTTATATCTAATCACATATGATTCTCATATATTTTATTTCTAATTTTTCTTGGAGCCACTTTAATTTTATTTATCTATGTAGCATCTCTGGCTTCCAATGAAGTTTTTAAATTATCCTTTCCAATAATAACAGCTATTTTACTAATTATCATAATTAGATTATTGCTTTTTACTCAAGACTTCTTATTATTTCAAATAAAAGACTTGGTGGAAAGATCTTTTACTTCACACATTCAAATATTTGAGTCTACCCAATATAAACTCAAGGACATCTATAATACTCCTATTAGGCCACTTACAGGATTTGTAATTCTTTACCTATTATTAACTCTAGTAGTCGTGGTTAAACTAAGATCAAATTTTTATGGCCCTCTACGCCTAGGCTAATGACAACCCCTCTTCGAAAATCCCATCCCCTTTTTAAAATTGTTAATGGAGCTATTATTGACCTGCCCACACCCACAAACATTTCTACACTATGAAATTTTGGATCTCTATTAGGACTTTGCTTAATTATTCAAATTGTCACGGGTCTATTCTTAGCGATACATTATACTGCAGATATCAACCTAGCCTTCTCAAGAGTAGCTCATATCTGCCGAGATGTCAATTATGGATGACTTCTACGAACGATTCACGCTAATGGAGCTTCCTTTTTCTTTATTTGTATTTACATGCATATTGGACGAGGAATTTATTACGGATCTTTCTTGTACACCCACACATGATTAGTTGGAGTTATTATTTTATTCTTAGTTATAGCAACAGCCTTTCTAGGCTATGTCCTACCTTGAGGGCAAATATCATTTTGAGGCGCAACAGTTATTACTAATCTATTTTCGGCCATTCCCTATATTGGAACTGATTTAGTTCAGTGAATTTGAGGTGGATTTGCCGTAAGAAATGCTACGCTAACACGGTTTTTTACCTTCCACTTTCTGTTCCCCTTTCTTATTGCCAGAGCAACAATAATTCACATTCTCTTTCTTCACCAAACAGGGTCGAACAACCCCCTCGGGATCTCCAGACAAGTAGAAAAAATTCCCTTTCATCCTTATTTTTCCTTTAAAGATATTGTGGGATTTCTAGTACTTTTAATAGCACTTATTGTATTAACTCTTCTTAACCCATATCTTCTAGGAGACCCAGATAACTTTATTCCAGCAAATCCCCTAGTTACACCAGCCCACATTCAACCAGAATGATACTTTTTATTTGCCTATGCCATTCTGCGCTCAATTCCTAATAAATTAGGAGGAGTTATTGCCCTAGCAATATCTGTAGCTATTCTATTTATCATACCTTTTAGATATAAAGCCAAATTCCGAAGACTCTCCTTTTACCCACCAAATCAAATTTTATTTTGGTCTCTCATTGTCACAGTAATTCTGCTTACCTGAATTGGAGCTCGCCCAGTAGAAGACCCTTATATTTTAACAGGACAAATTTTAACTTTACTCTATTTTAGATTTTTTCTACTAAACCCCTTAATACTTTTTATTTGAGATAAACTTATAAATTAGCTATTTATCTTTTTGGAAAGAAAATGTTTTGAAAGCATTCTAAAGAAGTTCAAATCTTCTAATAGCTTATTATTATCCTAATTAATATACAAACTACTCCTATAATGCACATAAATCTAAAAGAACCTTAAATCCCAAGAAAAAAATACAATAATTTAAAGCCACAGGTAAGAATCTCTTTCAAGCTAAATACATCAACTTATCATAGCGGAAACGAGGAAGCGTTCCCCGCACCCAAACAAAACAAAATCCCACTAAAGCAGACTTTATATAAAACACCATACTGATAAGATCTCCACCTATAAAAACAATAGTAAATAATACACTTAAAAACAAGATTCTAGCATATTCAGCCATAAAAATTAAAGCAAACCCACCAGCACTATATTCAGTATTAAAACCAGAGACTAATTCTGACTCCCCCTCTGCAAAATCAAAAGGAGTACGATTACTTTCAGCTAAACAAGACACAAACCAAAGAAGGGCCAAAGGAAACGCCAAAATACTAAATCACATATAACGTTGATATAAGCTAAATAAACCTAAGTCTAACCCACCAATTAAAAATAACATTCTTAATAAAATTAAAGCTAAACTTACTTCATAAGAAATAGTCTGAGCCACAGCACGTAAACAACCCAAAAGAGAGTATTTAGAATTTGAAGCTCAACCAGCTCCCATTATAGAATAAACCCTTATTCTTGTACAACATAAAAAAAATAAGATGTTAAATTCAAAACTAAATAAACCTAACTCATAAGGTAAAACAGACCATGAAATTAATGCAATAAATAGTCTAAAAACAGGAGACAAATAATAAGGAATAAAATTTCTTATCGTAGGAAAAGTTTGTTCTTTAGTAAACAATTTTACAGCATCTGCAAAAGGCTGTAATAATCCCATATAACCAACCTTATTTGGACCCTTACGAATCTGAATATAACCTAAAACTTTACGTTCTAACAGCGTAAAAAAAGCCACTGCTACTAAAACTATAATCAATAAAATAATATATCTTACAAGCTTAATCAAAATTATCACCAAAAATATAAGCCAACACCTATAAATCTTACCACCTATAGTGTTACACTATTTATTCGAATCCTAAATCCGGCGCACTAATCTGCCAAAGTGATCATATTATTCTTAATCTTTTATAAAGAATTTCTTTAAAACTCAATCCTTTCGTACTAAAGTTTTATCAAATATACTAAAAGATAGAAACCAACCTGGCTCACACCGGTTTGAACTCAAATCATGTAAAATTTTAAAGGTCGAACAGACCTACAAATTAAGCGGCTACACCTAATTAACATTTTAATTCAACATCGAGGTCGCAACTACTCCTGTTAATAAGAACTCGTAAGGACAATTACGCTGTTATCCCTAAAGTAACTTCTCTTAAATTCTCATTGAAAGATCAATTTACTAATTATAAATATTTTATTTAACTGACAGTTACAAATTATATCAGCGTCTCCCCAACGAAATATAAATTAAGCATTAAAATATTTAAGTCCAATTCACAATAATTCTTAATTTATATAAAGTTTTATAGGGTCTTATCGTCCCCTTAGATAATTTAAGCCTTTTCACTTAAAAGTTAAATTCTAAAATACAAAAAAGACAGATTATCTTTCATCCAACCATTCATTCAAGCCTCCAATTAAAAGACTATTGATTATGCTACCTTTGCACGGTCAAATTACCGCGGCCATTTAAATACTCAGTGGGCAGGTTAGACTTTATTTTTAAGATCATATAGACATGTTTTTGATAAACAGGTGAAGATAACTTTTGCCGAATTCCTTTTTTATAACTAAAATCTATTAAAAATATTATTTTAATTTAATATTAAATTATACTACAACTATACTTATATAAACATTATAACTAAAATAATATAATTAAATAATATTCTTTACTAACCGAAATAGAAATTATAAATTTAAGTTTTAACTTAATTTTACTTTAACGTTATAATAAAATGACTGTTTTAAGCCTATTTTAATATTTATAAAAATGTATTCTAATAATGTAGTAACAAGAAGCTTTTACCTCCTGTTATTAATTTTAAATTTAATTTTAATTTAATACAAAATTAAATTTTAGTCGTAAAAAACCAGATATACAAAGAACGACTGACGTTTCATCACTAACGATTAATTTTAAATCACTTTACTACGTAAAGATAATATTAACGTTAACTCTCTTTTTTCGGGATTGCAAAATAACTTGATAATTTTGTTTAACCCTGATACAAAAGGTACAAAAATTAATTTTTACTTTATCTAAAAGACTCATTTTCTAGTACTATACTTTTTCACTATAATCTTAATTAAACTTTTTAAAAATACTCATCTCATATATATATCAATTTTTTGATAAAATAATCACAAAACTTTAACTCACGATAAAAGTTTTTTTTAAATTGTGCCCCTGAGGGCAATCTCTCCAACGTAAGTGAAGTACTTATTTTAGCTACAATTCAAATCCCCGCTGCATTTTCCAATACAACGACTATGTTACGACTTATCTCACTTTAGGGAGAGAGCGACGGGCGATGTGTACATATTTTAGAGCTTTTATCATCTTTTCTTATTAAAAAAAAATTACTATTAAGTCCACCCTCAAAAATCTCTTTCAAGAATTTATTAGTATATATATATATTATATTGTAACCCATAACTACTTTACTATTAGCTGCACCTTGACCTAAAATTCTAAAAATTTTTATTCCAATAATTTTTTTAAAAAACTATCTATGATGGCGGTATACATACTGATAAACCAAGTAAAGTAAGATTATTCGTGGCATATCGTTTACAGAACAGGTTCCCCTAACTAGACTTAAATACCGCCAAATCTTTTAAGTTTAAAGCTCATAACTTCACACTACCCAAGTAATTTTATTTTCAACTCTTGTATAACAGGGTATCTAATCCTGGTTTAAATCAAGATTTTCATAACTTCTAAAAACTTCACTTAAATTATAAATTACTTAATATTAAAATTTTACCTTTATGATCTTATAATATAAAATTGTTGTGAAATAACTAATTATAATTATTTTCTATTATATCTTTATTTTCCTTTCAGTCTAACCGCGGCTGCTGGCACAAATTTAACCTGAAACAACAAAAATTACTAAATCAAAGCTTACTTTAATAACTAAAAACATATACTGAGACCCATATCTACAAAATTAACTTAGGAACATATATCTAACGCTTTTACTTACATGTAAAATATTTTTTTAACAAAGAATCTAAGCAAAGATCAAACTTTCAATTTTATTTAAAGATTATACTTAAATAAATTAAAACTAATAAACTGTATATATATAAAATAGAAAAATAAAATAGTTAAAATGATAATTTTACAAGAATATATTTAATAATAAAGAAAGAGGAGCATTTTACCCGAAAATATACCCACTCAATACCAAAGATATTCCTATTAATTGAAGAATAACTAATAAAAATTGCACTTTATATTAAATTAGTAAATTTAATATAAGCTTATAAATAATAATCACTTATAATTATACTCATAATCTATTTTTACAGATAAATTATGTATTTATATTAACTTTCTCATACAACACATTATGTAGCTTTATATATATATACATAAGTATACGCATGAGTAGATGTATATATATATATAAATATACGTGTCAATAAATGTATACATATAGCTCTATGTAAGTTTACTTACATAGAGCTATATGTGTATACACACATTAAATTAATTGTAAATCCGTATACCTCAAATAAATATTTTATAAGTTTTATCATTAAATATAATAGTTAAATAAAATAAATTAATTGGATATAAGTATCTAATTTGAGTATAAACGTGATATCTTATATATAGGCTATATAAATTATATAGAAATCAACACATGTGTATAATTAATTTAAATAAATTTGATACAAATATTTGATTATATATCTTGGTCTAATAAAGTATTTCAATGTTTCCTTTTGGGATGACAATCTTTCTTCTAATTTGGGAATAGAGAAGATTGTCATCTTGTAAGGAAACATTGAAATATACACAGATATAATATATTAAATATTAATAGATGGATCAAAATAAGCATTTATAATTTAGATATCTGAATAAAAATAATCTAATTTTATATACGCTTTAAAATATAGGTCTTTTTACCCCCCGCTAATGAAATCCTACATAGAGAGGTATATTAAAAGAGTTTTTATTTATAAAACCATTTCTCAAAATTTTTCCTAAAATTAATACAACTTTTAGAACGTTGCCCTAGATTTATTTAGTTAAATGTTATTCATTAAAAATTCTAATTTCTGTTACTAAATATATTAATATAGTTAAATTAATTATCTTAAAGTCTGTATTTATATAAATAGTATGCTTGATAAAAAGATCGTCTTGATAGGGCGAACCATGAAAGCCAATCTTTCTACTATTAACCCACTCACCCCCCCTTTTTTTATTCATTATACTTAATAGAATTACACTATTTCTTTAAAGATCAAAACTTTACGTGCTTTTACACTAAAACATAATAACCAAGAAAAGATAAGCTAATTATAAGCTTATGGGCTCATACCCCGTCTATGAAGATACTTCTCCTTTCAATTTTATTTGTCAATCCTTCTTCGATTATATTTATATTTACCCTAATCTTAGGGACTTTTATCTCAATTTCAAGATCATCTTGGTTTATCAGGTGAGTAGGTTTAGAGTTAAACCTTATTTCATTTATTCCTCTCATATTTTCCAAAGAAAATATATTTTCCTCAGAAGCTACTTTTAAATATTTTTTAATTCAAGCCCTAGGTTCAGCTATTTTATTAATAAGAGTTTCTTTACTTTTAATTTTTGGGCAAGCACCTAAAATTCTAATTTTAACCTCTCTGCTATTAAAAATAGGAGCGGCCCCCTTCCATTTCTGACTTCCATCTATTATACAAGGAATCTCTTGACCGAGGTGTATTATTTTAATAACAGTACAAAAAATTGGACCCCTAGGGCTAACTTCCTATATTATTTCTTCAGATACATTAGAATTAGTTATAAGTTCTTCTATCTTGTCCGCAATCTTAGGAGGAATCGGAGGCTTAAATCAAACTCTTCTTCGAAAAATTATAGCTTTTTCTTCAGTAGCTCATATAGGATGATTATTAGCCTCACTAACCACAAATAGACTCCTATGGGTTCACTATCTAGCAATTTATAGTATCATATCTTCGTCCTTAGCCATTTTTTTCAATTACAACCAAGCATTTCATGTCAAACAACTAATTTATATGAGCTCTTCTTCAGGCAATAAACTTATAATATTTATATGCCTTCTATCACTAGGAGGGTTACCTCCCCTACTTGGTTTTATCCCCAAACTAAGAGTTATCAAAGAACTTACTTATCAAAACAATATTATATGAGTATTTATTTTAACAATAAGAGCCCTCATTACTCTTTTTTTCTACACACGAATTGTTTTATCAGCCCTATCACTTACCTCTCCCAAAATGAAATCTACTTCTCTAAACTTTAACTACAAATTAAGAGCTCTAGCAATACTTAATTTCTTACCTCTACTTTTTCCTATAATAACGCTTATACCTTCTTAAGGTTTTAAGTTAAAAAAACTAGTAACCTTCAAAGTTTCCAATAAGAATATTTCTCTTAAACCTTATAAGCCAAGGTACTTTTACATTTTTAGAATTGCAACCTACTGTTTTTTTTAAACTACAAAGCCTGAGTAGAAAGAAATATTCTTATTTATAGATTTACAATCTATCGCCTATTATCAGCCATCTACCC